TCTTCTTCTATACAAATTATGATAATGTATATTATACCGCAAATCATTCGTTGAGAGGTATAAAGGATTCCCTTTAAGTAAGAAATAAAGTTTTGGATCGGAATATGAATCAAATGGAAGATCCCTTAACTATTAAGGAGTCCATAGAACGAATCGCACTTTTACCACTAAACTATACCCGCTACAATACAATTATTATATATGAATTCCCTTTTTGTCGAACAACGCAATCAGACATATTAATCTTATATTATTCTTTTGTTTTATATCATATCAATAGATCCATATTTTTTATTATTTATGTTTTATCGTGTTTCAATTATTCTTTTTGTCAAATAAATCATTATTTTTCAATATTTATGGGACTAAAAAGAGCCCGACTAGATACTGGCCGGGCTCTTTGGCTGTAGAAAAAGACAAAAAAAGAAATAAAATATATATAATAATGATAATGAGTAGAAATTAAATAGAAAAAAAGAGAGAAGTCTCTTTTTTTTTCAAGCTTCTTCTTGTTTATGTGATATAACATAAACAAAGTAATTCTATTTTTTCCATTGGGGAGAGATGGCTGAGTGGACTAAAGCGTCGGATTGCTAATCCGTTGTACAAAGTTTTGTACCGAGGGTTCGAATCCCTCTCTTTCCGTTGAGGATTTGGTATTTTTTTTCTTTTGAATGGAACTTCTTTGTTTGTTTGATTTTTTATTTAATAGTTAAAGATATAAAATAGAAAAAATCCTAAAAATATTTCAAAATTCAGCACAAGCAATAAAAACACAGAATACATTTTTTTTATTCTTCACGTCCTGGATTACGTCCTGGATCGTTAGATAGGAATCCGAATATGAAAAGGGAAACGAAGAATATCACTACCGTGTAAACAAATAGTTTTAGAGTAAGCATTATAAAATCTCCAAGATAATTAAAAAAACGACAAAGAAAGAGAATAGATTCTCTTATATTAAACATTTTGTTTCTTTTAATACTAAGTTTCTAAAAAATGAATGGATTTTTAAGTATATATGAGTTTCGAAAATGGACTTGGTTTGTAATAAGAGTTGAGCCTTTATATTACAATTATCAATAATTACTATTAAAAAAAATCCTCTTTCATATTTGCAATCTAGGTATTATATTGGTGATGCGCTCAAATCGAATAATCGAATTCGGATTTTTCAATTGAAAAACGTAGATGAGGATATGATCCGTATTTTTTTTTTCAAATATACCCAAAAATTTCAATACAATATTGGAATCGAGAATTCACACTGTAAAACTTATCTGATCTTTTCAATTTTTAAAATGTTCGCATTTTCGTTTTCTAATAAATTCTGAATTTTTTTAAGACATTACTCAAATTAAAGATCTCATCGAAAACTTACAGCAGCTTGCCAAACAAAAGCTAAAAGAAAAAAGAGTAAAGGTATTATTGGCATAATATCTACAATTGGATTCAAGAAAGCGTAAGCTTCGGGCAATTTCGCCGAGAAAAAACTACTTGAATAAAGGACGGAGTGAATACAAATACAGACCAAACTAAAGATATTAAGCATAACAAACATTTTGTTCTTTAAGAAAATAAAAATTATTTTTGCTTTTTTTGAATTTGAATTTGATTTTGGCTTTTTTGAATTAGAATTGGATTTATTTATATATATTAATAAAAAAAAAATAAATCAAATAAATTAATATTATAATTATATAAATAAAACTAAAAAAAATGAATCAAATAAGATAAGACCTGCCAAAATCCTTCTTTGATTTGAACTTATCTAGTTCAAAATCTTTTTATTCTGAAATAGAAGAAATCATACTTCTATACAATATCTTAATTGAATTCTATGTAATGATCAATAAATTTAGTTTTATGCTATGTATATATATACATAGCATATCAAAATCCTAGCAACAATTTTTTCTATAGAAATTTTGGAACTGGTGGAATTGACGAACAACCAATATCAATAATAGTGTTTATTAGTGTCAAATCGAAAATGGGGCGTGGCCAAGTGGTAAGGCAACGGGTTTTGGTCCCGCTATTCGGAGGTTCGAATCCTTCCGTCCCAGAGTATATGCATTCCTGATGTATATCATATTTGAATACAAATTTTATATAAAAATAAAGATGACCCCCCCTTTTTTTTGAATAATTCGTCTCTAATCTAAATCGACTTGCTTTCGAAGATGTAGATTTAAAAACAAGTCGATTTTTTTCTTTTTTTTTTGAATTCCCATTTTTTCGACTTTACAAATTATTAATACAATATCGAGTTAATTTTCATTTTTTACATCTTTACTTTATGGTTTTCGTTATATAGAATAAAAACACAGACGTAAAAAGGATAAATTATTATATATCGATTGAATCAATGACTATTCACGATTCCATAATGGAATCAATTACATACTGGATCCAAGCTAAAGGAATGTTATGGTAAAACTTCGTTTAAAACGATGTGGTAAAAAGCAACGTGCGACTTGAAAGACATGATTAGATTAGCTGTGGATTCTGACATCCGCCATTTTCCTAGTATATAGAAATCAACATGCTCTTGGCTCGACATCATTTGTTCTATTCCACTAGAACTTCTTATTTTGGGGACAGGAAAGGGGTTCATGATGTAAATAGTACATGATGGAGCTCGAGTTTATTCATTTCTCAGGGGCAAGTATCTAAGGTTAGTGAAAATTAATAAGTTAGAACAACTTCGTAAATATATTTTTGATAGAAAAATCGAAAGGATCCAATTTGAGCAAGGTTCAAAAAAATTGTTGGAATTAGTAAAACTATTTCGATCATATTTCGATCAAAAGTGTATCCCCAGGAATTAACCTCTATTTATTTGTATGATTCTTTCAGAGAAAGAAAAAATGGTATGTTGCTGCCATTTTTTTGAAAAGATTTAAGATTCCCGAAGTAATGTCTAAACCCAATGATTCAAAGAAAAGATCATGGAACAAGTAAATACCATTTTCAAATTGTCTCATTAATTCTATAATTCTATTAGAATTAGAAAAAAATTATAAAAAATAGATTATAAAGAAAGACAGGCAAGAAAAGGGGGTAGAGACCACTCAATAAATGAAATAGCTAAAGTGTTTCTTTTCTTTTTAGTTATTTGAGAATTGTCCAATTTGAGTTATGGGGTTACAAATATGAGGAGTTTTTTTAACAAATAAAATATAAAAAAAACACTGAAGTCATAGTTTAATTGATTTTATGATTTTATTGATCTATTTGACATTCCATTTTTATACATACGTATAATTTTTCATTTTCCCGAGCCGTACGAGGATAAAACTTCTTATACGTTTCTAGGGGGGGGTGCATTATTCATCTATATCTATCCCAATGAGCCGTTTATCGAATCGTTGCAATCGATGTTCGATCCCGAAGAGAGGGAAGAGATCTTCGGAAAGTCGGTTTTTATGATCCAATAAAGAATCAAACCTATTTAAATATTCCTATTATTCTATATTTCCTTGAACAAGGCGCTCAACCTACAGGAACTGTTCAGGATATTTCAAAAAAGGCAGGTGTTTTTATGGAGCTTAGCTCGAATCAACAAATGAAATTCAATTAATGAAATAAAAAAGGGGGGGTGCGGATGACTTATATATAGATTTAGAAAACTCTTTTTTCTTTTATCCCCCCCGCTCTCTTGTTATCTTTATACCTAATTTTTTATTTTTTGTTGTTTATATAGAATGTTATTTTCTATAAGCCAAAAAAATAAATGCAATTTTCATCTATTTTCAAAACAAAATGCAAAAAATGTATAAAGATAAAAGATAGAATATAGGAAAAAGCAAATGAATAATCACTAAATGAAGTAATTCGACTTATAAATACATTACCCCCAATGAGGGGGTATTTTTTCATTATTTATTTATTTTATTATCATTTATTTTTAACATCTACTTACTCTTTATTATTATTATCAGTTACTAATCTTAGTTATCGTATTTATAGACTTTTTTGATAGTAAATACATGAGATAGAATATTAAAAATGGACTAGTTCTTTTATTTTTCATCCAATGACTATTCATCTATTATATTTTTATGTAAATAGAGGAAAAAACTCTATGGAAAAATGGTGGTTCAATTCTATGTTGTTTAATAGGAAGTTAGAATACAGGTGTGAATTAAGTAAATCAATGGATAGTCTCGGTCCTATTGAAAGTACCGATGTAAGTGAAGAAGACCCAAAAATTTTAACCCATATGAATAAAAAAATTCATAGTTGGAATGATACTGATAATTCTAGTTACAGTTATTTTGATTATTTAGTAGGTGTCAGAAACATCCAGAATTTCATATCTGATAAAACTTTTTTAGTTAGAGATAATAAGAGGAACAGTTATTCCATATATTTAGATATTGAAAATCAAACTTTGGAGATTGACAATGATCAGCCTTTCCTAAGTGAACAGGAAAGTTTTTTTTCTAGCTATATGAATAATGTTTCTAAGAGTGATGACGATCATTCCATGGATGATACTAAATATAGTTGGAATAATAACATTAATAGTTGCATTGATAGTTATCTTTATTATAAAATCTGTATTGATAGTTTCATTTTAGGTGATAGTGACAAATACAATGACAGTTATTTTTATAGTTACATTTTTGGTAAGGGCAGAAATTCTAGTGAAAGCGAGAATTCGAGTTCTAGTATAATAACTAGCACGAATGATACAAATGATCATAATTCTACTATTGGAGAAAGTTCTAATAATTCTGATGAAACTATAAAATATAAGCATTTATGGCTTGAATGTGAAAATTGTTATGGGTTAAATTATAAAAAATTTTTTAAATCAAAAATGAATATTTGTGAACACTGTGGATATCATTTGAAAATGAGCAGTTCCGATAGAATCGAACTTTCGATTGATCCAGGTACTTGGAATCCTATGGATGAAGACATGATTTCTCTGGATCCCATTGAATTTCATTCAGAAGAGGAACCCTATAAAGATCGTATTGATTCTTATCAAAGAAAAACAGGATTAACTGAGGCTGTTCAAACAGGTACGGGTCAACTAAATGGTATTCCTGTAGCAATTGGAATTATGGATTTTCAGTTTATGGGGGGTAGTATGGGATCCGCAGTAGGTGAGAAAATCACCCGTTTGATAGAATATGCTACCAATCAACTTTTGCCTCTTATTCTGGTATGTGCGTCTGGAGGAGCACGTATGCAAGAAGGAAGTTTGAGCTTAATGCAAATGGCTAAAATCTCTTCGACTTTATATGATTATCAAACAAATAAAAAGTTATTCTATGTATCAATCCTTACATCTCCTACTACAGGTGGGGTAACAGCTAGTTTTGGCATGTTGGGGGATATCATTATTGCCGAACCAAATGCTTATATTGCATTTGCTGGTAAAAGAGTAATTGAACAAACATTGAATAAGGCAGTACCCGAAGGTTCGCAAGCGGCTGAATATTTATTTCACAAAGGCTTATTTGATTCAATCGTACCACGTAATCTTTTAAAGGGAGTTCTGAGTGAGTTATTTCAATTCCATAATTTCTTTTCTTTGACTCAAAATGAAAAATGAAAACATACATGATCAAAGTAATAAAAGAATAAAAAATACTAAGAATAAGAAAAGTAAAAGGGTCTATTATCATACATATGTTTGTTTCTTTTCAAAATAGAAGGTTAAATCAATTAATTTATTTTGTTCTACATATAGAGTCTACATATACATATATAGTTATATATCTAGCTATAATCACTAGAATTCCTATATACTTAGTATAAATATATAGGAATTCTAGTAATTATGTACGATCCAAATAAATAACAATATATAATAATAATATATAAGGTACAAATTGTAAATAGAGGTACACATTTTATGATAAACTTTCCTTCCATTTTGATTCCTTTAGTGGGTCTAGTATTTCCGGCAATTGCAATGGCTTCTTTATTTCTTCATGTTCAAAAAAATAAGATTTTTTAGATACGGTCAGTAGGAACAAATCTCATATATTTTTTGGATCTGGAACCAATTCGATAAATTCATCCCATAGTTTAGTTTTAAATGGTACCTACTTACTTTAGCGCGAAAGTTTGTGAGGATAATAAAATTAGTAAGTGCTCACAAATTCATTAGCCTTTTAAGTAAGGGGTTATTCTTTTTTTAAAATAGAGGACAAAGTGCGTGAACTTTGAAACACAGATTTTTAGATCCGAAGACTTACTAGTATATCCTATAAAGGGGTCTAGAAAACCAAGCAATTACTTTTGGGCCTTTATCATTTTATTAGGCTCATTAGGATTGTTATTGGTTGCTGTTTTCAGTTATCCTGGTATGGATTTTTTCTTTTTGTCCAAGGAAATTATTGATTTTCCATTTATTCCGGACTATATTGATTTTCCATTTATTCCACAAGGGGCCACGATGGGTTTCTATGGATTCGGGGGTCTCCTTATTAGTTTTTATTTGTGGTGCATTATTTTGTGGAATGTAGGTGGTGGTTATGATATGTTCAATAAAAAAGAGAAAAAAGTACGATTTTTTCGTTGGGGATTTCCCGGAAAAAATCGTCATATTAGTCTCGAAATACCTACGGAAGACGTTCTATCCATCCAAATAAGGGTTATTAAAGAGAGTCTTTTTAATCGTACCCTTATTTATTATATCGTCTATATGGAAACACTAGAACATGGGCTTATTCCTTTGACTCGCATTGAAGATGATTTGATTCCACCACAAATTGCAGATAAAGCTGCTGAAGTAGCTAGGTTTTTGGATGTACCGATTTTCTACTGATAAGAATTGGAATTAACTAGAAATTGTAAAAAAAGTTTAAGAATTGTCCTATTTATTTACCAATGGAAATATTTTGAAAAAAAAAAAAGAAACTTTTTTTTTTCAAAATATTTCCATTTTTATAGGTGGAGCATTTTTGGGTTTCGAAATTCGACTATTCTATATATTAATAACCCGAAGTGCTCTTTCGTGTATTCATAATAAAGTCGTATTTTTTTCTTCATTTGAATTGACAGTGAATTCTTTTGATTTCTGATTCGATTTACGTATTCTTTCTAAATTAAACAAGGCAAAGACTAACTCTCCAATTGCAACTAAAAAAATGAGAGAATAGATTATATATTTATATATAATATATAATCTCTATGACTTGTAATAGACTTATTCTTGATAGAAAGATTATTATCATATAGAGTTGAGGAATGAGATGAAATTGAGTTTCATTAAAGAGGAAAAATGACAAAAAAGAAAACATTTATTCCCCTTCTATATCTTATATCTATAGTCTTTTTGCCCTGGTGTATCTCTTTCACATTTAAGAAAAGTCTGGAATCTTGGTTTATTAATTGGTGGAATATTAGGCAATCCGAAATTTTCTTGAATGATAGTCAAGAAAAAAGTATTCTAAAAAAATTTATTGAATTTGAGGAACTGTTTTTGTTAGATGAAATGTTAAAGGAATGTCCGGAAACACATCTACAAAATCTTCGTACTGGAATCTATAAAGAAACAATCCAGTTAATCAAAACGCATAATGAAGATCATATAAATACGATTTTTCACTTCTTTACCAATCTAATATGTTTCTTTATTCTAAGCGGTTATTCTATTCTTGGTAATCAAGAACTTGTTCTTATTAACTCTTGGGTTCGAGAATTTTTCTATAATTTAAGTGACACAATAAAAGCTTTTTCTATTCTTCTATTAACTGATTTATGTATAGGATTCCATTCAACCCATGGTTGGGAACTAATGATTGGTTTTGTCTATAAAGATTTTGGATTTGCTCAAAATGATCAAATTATATCTGGTCTTGTTTCCACTTTTCCAGTTATTTTAGATACAATTTTAAAATATTGGATTTTCCGTTATTTAAATCGCGTATCTCCATCACTTGTAGTGATTTATCATTCAATGAATGACTGACTCAAAAAACGATCCACTTATCCAATTTAAATTTCAAGTTTTTTTAGCTAAAATTAGCTAAAAAAGAAAAGTTATCTTTTTCCCTTCTTTTTAACTCCCCTTTAAATCAAAAAGGGGATTCTTCATCTTGGATAGGGAACTATGTGAGTGACCTACTCAATCTTATTGTAGAAATTTTCAGGATCAAGGATTAGACCATGCAAACTAGAAATGCTTTTTCTTGGATAAAGGAAAAGATTACTCGATCCATTTCCATATCGATCATGATATATATAATAATTCGAGCACCCATTTCAAATGCATATCCCATTTTTGCACAGCAGGGTTATGAAAATCCGCGAGAAGCAACCGGTCGTATTGTCTGTGCCAATTGCCATTTAGCTAATAAGCCCGTGGATATCAAGGTTCCACAAGCGGTACTTCCTGATACTGTATTTGAAGCAGTTGTTCGAATTCCTTATGATATGCAAGTTAAACAAGTTCTTGCTAATGGTAAAAAAGGGGCTTTAAATGTGGGGGCTGTTCTTATTTTACCAGAAGGTTTTGAATTGGCACCCCCCGATCGTATTTCGCCTGAGATTAAAGAAAAAATAGGTAATCTGTCTTTTCAAAACTATCGTCCTACAAAAAAAAATATTCTTGTGGTAGGCCCTGTTCCTGGTCAGAAATATAATGAAATCACCTTTCCTATTCTTTCCCCGGATCCCACTATTAAGAGAGATGTTCATTTTTTAAAATATCCTATATACGTAGGTGGGAACAGAGGAAGAGGTCAGATTTATCTCGACGGAAGCAAGAGTAATAATAATGTGTATAATGCTACAGCAACAGGTACCGTAAAAAAAATCATACGAAAAGAAAAAGGGGGGTACGAAATAACTATAGTGGATGCATTGGATGGACGTGAAGTGATTGATATTATACCTCCAGGACCAGAACTTCTTGTTTCAGAAGGTGAATCTATCAAACTTGATCAGCCATTAACAAGTAATCCTAATGTGGGTGGATTTGGTCAGGGGGATGCGGAAATAGTACTTCAAGATCCGTTACGTGTCCAAGGTCTCTTGTTCTTCTTGGCATCTATTATTTTAGCACAAATCTTTTTAGTTCTTAAGAAGAAACAATTTGAGAAGGTTCAATTGTTCGAAATGAATTTCTAGGCCCACGTATTTATCAACATATTAAACTCGTCAAAATAACTAAGTTTTTGTTGATAATTTGTGTAATTCTATTCTGTATATATAGAATAAAAAAATTATTAAAAGATCTTTGCTTCTGTCTAGTTTTTTATACCATAGTTCCTTGTAACGTAATACAAATAAGTTCGAGTATATAATCGTCAGGAAGACTATTTAACTTTGTTTTTATCAACCCCACAATAAATTCGAATATTATTATTATGTCACTGTTTTTTTTTTCAGATTTCATTTTCTATAATCGAGAGTTCTATTTTCTATTATAGAAATATTTTTCTATTGTAAAACACAATAAAATTGGATTCGATACTAAACATAAAATATATAGACAGATGATATTAATAAAAATAGAATTCAAATAGGGAAACGGGACTCTAGAGGAGATTTTTTGGCTTTTACTAGAGCCCCCTTCTTGTTTGTGTCTAAATAGAAAATGTTCTAAAAAAGATTCATAAAATAATCTTTTTTAAAACCCCTTCTTGAAAAATCCTATAGTTTCCATTTTTTCCAACTTAGAACCCTTATGACATATAATATTAAATTTATTGCATATAATACGTAGTGAACAAATAAAAAAGAGAGGAAATTGGGGAATTTGGTTAAACAAATTGAATTTATTCAATTAACTTGTAAAAAAAATAGAAATGGAGTTTTTTGAAACATCGGAAAAAGTTATCCATTTAGTCATTTATATGAATTTTATATGAATGAAAAATATTAGAATTATTAAGAACTCAATGAGATCCACTCTCTCTTTGATGAATTCGAGTGGATCCCATTGAGTTTTTACGCTTTCATTTTGAAAACCCGATTAATACGATTACTACAGGGATGAGCCCAATCCGGAATATGAACCATAAAAGAA